AAATCTATGGAACGATTGAGGCAGGGGGATTTATCCTATCCCTTTTATTCACTTTATGACAAGAGTCGAATATTGAACTCTTACTCAAACCCATTTTAAACAAAATACATATCATAGAAAATGAGGAAATGTTTAGCTTATATGGTATGTAGCGTTCTATTTCAATGACAATCTTTTGGGGGTTTTTGTGAAAAAGATTTGTGATCCCTTCAATTCTGAAATGATTTCAATTCACTATTATAGAATATCTATAATAGTGACAACTGTTCAGTCTATCTGATAGATACGAAAACCTCTTCCTATTTTTTTTTCGATTTTTATTTTCGTAATCAGATGAAAAGAATAAAGATTCAAATCTTAACTTACATCATTTTTTTATACATCTCATGAAAAAAAATGGAATTTCTGTCTTCTTTTCTTTGATCTATTTATCTATTTCAAATTTAATCGGTGATGATTAAAAAAGAACGACTGATCTTCATAGGAAGATCAAACGTGATGCTTATTGTCCAATTTTCTTCAAATTAAATCAAACAAATGAAATGGAAATAATGATGTCTAAATAGGAAACTTTTTCAATTTCAATTAGAAACGCTTTTAATAAATATTTTGAATAATTCCTTGTAAGTGGAATGGACTCAAAAAGTAGGAAATCGTTTAATCTATCCTATTGAGTCACTTGAAGATGCTGATTCGAAAAGTGATTCGTTTATAGATTTCTATTTCTTCGAATTACTCATTTTTCTAAACTGAAAAATCTACCAATTCGAATTATATCCAAACAGGAACCACCCAATTCGATTCGAATTGGGAAAATTCGAGTTGGGAAGATTGTATTTGGGAAGATTCTATTTGGAAGCCGAGACCTATGTAATGTAAATTTCGAAGCCGAGACCTAGACCTATTAATGGAGTTGGACCTACTATCGAATTCTCATTTCTCTAATCTAATTTGTCTGATCTAATTCGTCTTGTCTAATTCGTCTGGCCTAATTTCTCTAACGCTATCCCGAGTTTTTTATATCCTAGTTGAATTAAATTGTCAACGATTTATTTTGCAAATTTCCTAATTGGGGTTCTTATCTATATATTTTTATCTCTATTATATATGTATGTTAAAGATGCTGTCTTGCTAAGACTTTTTCAGAAAAATCGTTCTCCATATCATATATAAAAGAAAAATGTAGATTACGATGTCTATGGACAGCTGAACCAATGACTATTCATGATTCCATAATGGAATCAATTCCATACCGGTTCCAAATTAGAGGAAATGTTATGGTAAAACTTCGTTTGAAACGATGTGGTAGAAAGCAACGTGCGACTTGAAGGACACGATCCCTTGTGGATTTTTACATCCACCATTCTCGATTTATTTAGGAATGAGGGTGCTCTTGGCTCGACATTGTTTGTTCTGTTACACCGCAACCCTTCGCTTTTTGTTGGGTTGTAAATAGTCCACGGTGGAGCTCGAGTCGAAAGGATTCGTTCATTTCTCGGGGGCAAGGATCTAGGGTTAATGCCAATCAATCAATTGGAACAACTTCGTAAATGTATCTTCCATATATATAAATTCAAAGGATCGAATTCGAGCAAGTTTCCAATTCAAAAGCAAAACTTGTTGAAATTGATCAAACTTTTTCGATTCAAAGTGTATCACGCGGGAATCAACTGTCCATAGGATTCTTTGCTAGAAAGAAATCCAAAAGGGGTATGTTGCTACCATTTTGAAAGGATTAAGAAGCACCGAAGGAATGTCTAAACCCAATGATTTAAAATAAGGATAGGGTATCTAAGAACAAGGAAACACCATTTTAATGGTCTCGACAGTCTCAATAACCGGATCAGACTAAAGAAGCCAAATCGAATTTGAAACGAGACAAACAAATGGGAGTAAAGACCACTCAATAAATGAAATTGACTAAAGATTTTTCCTTTGAGCTATTTGAGAGTTATCCAACTTGAGTTATGGGTACGAATGGTTTCTTTTTCAAGAAGAAAAAAAAAAAGACTGAAAGCATAGTCTAATTGATTTTATAGGTCCATTTGTCATTTAATTTAGTAGAATTGCATACATAGACAAAACTTCGAATCAAATCATTTTTCTCGAGCCGTACGAGGAGAAAACTTCCTATACGGTTCTAGGGGGGGTATTGTTCATCTACATCTATCCCAATGAGCCGTCTATCGAATCGTTGCAATTGATGTTCGATCCCGAAGAGAAGGAAAAGAGCTTAGAAAGGTGGGCTTTTATGATCCAATGAAGAATCAAACTTATTTAAATGTTCCTCTTATTCTATATTTCCTTGAAAGAGGTGCTCAACCCACAGGAACTGTTCAGAATCTTTTAAAGAAAGCGGAAGTTTTTAAGGAACTTCCCTCTAATCAAATGAAATTCAATTAAAGAAATCCCGAGGGGGGTGGCGACTTGTCTATAACTTTGTAGAATTTTTCTCTACTTGTTTTTTTTTTTGATTTCCCCCCTTTCTGCTGTATTCGTATCTATTTATCATTGGTTTCGGTCGATCCGATGGACAAAACCTTAGTTTATTGATCTTATCAATATCCAATTCGGACATTTCCTTCAATTGTGTGGTTTTCGACTAGCCAACAAGGAATCTACTTTAGCTTATTCCACTTAGATTGATGTAATAAAAAATACATTAGGGACTAAAAAATCCGATATTTTTTTTAATTCTTCCATTTATACTTTTTCGATCTATGTAGATTAAATATGTAGTGTCAATCCAAGACAATTTTGAATATTATTGCATTGTTAAATTGAAATTCATTGAATTTCAATTTAACAGTGCAATTTCTTTTGTTTTTTCCACTGTATTCTTTTCGCAAGATTTATATTGACAAGAGTCTATTGAACAAATATAATTCATCGTGATAAGTGAACTGGGTCTATTTATTTCCGTCCCATAGGTTTTTTACTTTACCTTATTCAAATTCAAACGATGCTTTCTTTGATACAAGAGGTTTTTTTGATTGAAAAGGGGTAGATAACATAGAGGAGGTGCTCTATCCATGTTTTACAATTCTGTATATTTCTTTTATCTGAGAATTTTTTGTATTTTCATCGAATCGATTCATTTTTATCTTTCGAATCCATTCGAAAATCCGTTTTTTTAGATTTGTTAGCTCAAAGGTTTGATTAGCTCGTATAATCTCCTTTCTCTTTGTTTAAATTGAATTTAATTGATTTTGATTCCCACCACACCCCTTGTTTGTTGAAATTTTGTTTAATCTATATATAGATTTTCTTCGGGTTGCTAACTCAACGGTAGAGTACTCGGCTTTTAAGTGCGGCTAGAATCTTTTACACATTCGGATGAAGTGAGGAATTCGTCCATATCATTGGTAAAGTTTGGAAGACCGCGACTGATCCTGAAAGGGACTAAATGGAAAAAATAGCATGTCGTATCAATGGAGAGTTCTGAGGATATTTCATTCTTATCGGATCGGTACAAACCCCTGTTCGACGAATTCTTGGAACGGAACCAAATAAAGTTTGGTCGAATAAATAAATGGATAGGGGCCCTACGGCTTCAATTAATTATCAGAAAGAAAAAGCAACCAGCTTCTGTTCTTAATTTGAATAATTTCCCGATCTAATTAGACGTTAAAAATAGATTAGTGCCCGATACGGGAAGGGCTTTTCCCCATGAGTGGATTCGATCTTTTTTTAATGAATCCTAACTATTGGCATCTCTAGTATGGAATGGAGATGGGTGTGTAAAAGAAGCAGTATATTGATAAAGAAAGTTTTTCCCGAAATCAAAAGAGCGATTAGGTTTAAAAAATAAAAGATTTCTAACCATCTTGTTATCCTATAAGATAGACGAATTAAATGAAATGACTGGAAAAGGGGAGGGTAGAGAATCTGTTGATAAGTTTACCTGTCTCCGAGGTATCTATTCTTACTAGAATACCTTGTTTTGACTGTATCGCACTATGTATCATTTGATAACCCCCCAAATCTTCTACCTTTGATTCAAATCGAATTTCAAATGGAGGAAATCCAAAGATATTTACAACTAGAGAGATCTGAACAACACGACTTCCTATATCCACTTATCTTTCAAGAGTATATTTATGGATTTGCTCATGATCGTGGTTTCAGTAGATCTATTTTGTCGGAAAATCCGGGTTATGACAATAAATCCAGTTTACTGATTGTGAAACGATTAATTTCTCGAATGTATCAACAGAACCATTTTCTTATTTCTCCTAATGATTTGAACCAAAATCCATTTTGGGCGCGCAACAAGAATTTCTATTCTCAAATCATATCAGAGGGGTTTGCTTTTATTGTGGAAATTTCATTTTCTCGACGATTAATATCTTGTCTAGAGAAAAAGATAGTCAAATCTCAGAATTTACGATCAATTCATTCACTATTTCCCTTTTTAGAGGACAATTTTTCACATTTAAATTTTGTCTTAGATATACTAATACCCCACCCTGTCCATGGGGAAATCTTGGTTCAAACTCTTCGCTATTGGGTAAAAGATGCCTGTTCTTTGCATTTATTACGATTCTTTCTCAATGAGTATTGTAATTGGAATAGTCTTATTACTCCAACGAAAGCGAGTTCCTCTTTTTCAAAAAGAAATCAAAGATTATTCTTATTCTTATATAATTCTCATGTGTGTGAATATGAATCGATTTTCGTCTTTCTACGTAACCAATCTTCTCATTTACGATCAACATCTTCTGGAGTTCTTCTTGAACGAATCTATTTCTATGGAAAAATAAAACGTCTTGTGAACGTCTTTCTTAAGGTTAAGGATTTTCAGGCAAACCTGTGGTTGGTCAACGACCCTTGCGTGCATTCTATTAGGTATCAAAGAAAATCCATTCTGGCTTCAAAAGGGACGTCTCTTTTCATGAATAAATGGAAATGCTATCTTGTCACTTTTTGGCAATGGCATTTTTCGCTGTGGTTTCATCCAAGAAGGATTTATATAAACCAATTATCCAACCATTCCCTTG